ATGCGATGATTTTACTCTACTAATCATAAAGATATTGGGACTTTATATATTTTATTTGCTGTGTGGTGTGGTATAGTAGGTACTGCTCTTTCACTTTTAATTCGTTTAGAATTAGGTACATCCGGTGTTCTTATAGATGACCAATTTTATAATGTAATTGTTACAGCTCATGCTTTTGTTATAATTTTCTTTATAGTTATACCTTTAATAATTGGAGGGTTTGGTAACTGAATACTTCCATTATTATTAGGAGCGCCAGACATAAGGTTTCCTCGTATAAATAATATAAGTTTTTGACTTTTACCTCCAGCTTTTATTTTTCTTATCTCTTCTAGAATAGTTGAGGGGGGGGCTGGTACAGGGTGAACAGTATATCCTCCATTAAGTGGAAATACAGGACATAGTGGTGCTTCAGTTGACTTTGCAATTTTTTCTTTACATTTAGCTGGAATATCTTCAATTTTAGGAGCAATTAATTTCATTACTACTATTTATAACATACGAGCCCCAGGTATAACTATGGAACGTATTGGATTATTTGTGTGATCTATTTTAGTTACAGTATTTTTATTACTGCTTTCTCTCCCTGTTTTAGCTGGTGCTATTACAATACTTCTTACTGATCGTAATTTTAATACTTCATTTTTTGATCCTGCCGGTGGAGGTGATCCAATTCTCTATCAACATTTATTTTGGTTTTTTGGGCATCCAGAAGTTTATATTTTAATTTTACCAGGTTTTGGTATTGTTTCCCATATCTTAGGTAATTTTACAGTTAAACAACCTTTTGGTAATTTAGGAATAATTTATGCCATAATCTCAATTGGTGTTTTAGGATTTATTGTATGAGCACATCACATGTTCACTGTAGGTATAGATGTTGATACTCGAGCTTATTTTACTGCTGCAACTATAGTTATTGCAATCCCTACAGGAATCAAGGTATTTAGTTGATTAATAACTATTTATGGTAGAAACAATAAAATTACACCTCCAGTATATTGAGTTTTAGGATTTATTTTTTTATTTACATTGGGAGGTCTTACTGGAATTGTTTTATCTAATTCCTCATTAGATATTATGCTTCATGATACTTATTATGTTGTTGCTCATTTTCATTATGTTCTCTCAATAGGAGCTGTATTTGCTATTTTTGCTGGTCTATTATATTGATTTCCAGTAATTACAGGATTAACCCTTCATAAACGATTATGTATTAGTCATTTTTGGATTATGTTTTTAGCTGTAAACACAACTTTTTTTCCACAGCATTTTTTAGGGTTAGCAGGAATACCTCGTCGTTATTCTGACTACCCTGATGCTTATTATATATGAAATCAAATTAGTTCTTATGGTTCTTTAATATCTATTTGTGGTGTTATATTATTTATTTTTATTTTATGGGAAGCATTTATTTCCCAACGTTCAATTCTTTTTTCTATATCTTCTTCCTATTCTCGAGAATGAAGTATACTGTTACCACCAGCATTTCATATAAATGTTGAACCTTCTTTTACTTGTAAGTAATTTTTTTATTTATTTATAAGGTTAGTATTATTAATACATCTCAATTACAATGAGAAAATCAATAAATTTTGACTTTATACTAGTTATATTTTTTTTATCTTAATCTATTATTTATTCCTATGGGGATCATAAGTTAATATAGGTATAATATTACCTTTTGCATAATGGTTTAATTATATATTTGCAAAAATTAGGACACCCGAGGTAAAAAGAGCTAAGTGCAAGTAATAATTTAGATTTAAATTAAGCAGTGTGGTATAATTGTTAATAAACTTACATTTAGGTGTGAAAGACTTTCCAATTTTTATGATATCTGGAAAATTAAGAAATGTATTTAGTACATATAAAAAAATATAAGAATGATAAGGTTTTTATATTATAGTAAAATTAAGATATTTCTGTTTAATATATTAATAAAAAATTTAATATTATATTTAAACTAACATTATTAATTAATCTCTTCTTTAAATTATTAATTTATTTATTTATAATAATAACTATTAAATTAATATTGTTAAAATTAGTATAAAAAAAAAAAATTTTAAAGGAACTTGGCAATATCATTTCTCGACTGTTTATCAAAAACATAGCCTTATGGTTATTTAATATAAGGTGCTTTCTGCTCAATGATTTAATTAAATAGCCGCAGTACCCTGACTGTGCAAAGGTAGCATAATAAATTGTCCTTTAATTGGGGTCCTGAATGAAGGAAATAACGGGGAAATACTGTCTTTAAAGATTTTGTTCAAAATTTATTCTATTAGGTGCAAATTCCTATATAAATAATTGAAAGACGAGAAGACCCTAAGAGTTTTTTATATATTAAATTATATTTTTTTTATTTTGTTGGGGCGACATATTAACATAAATATTGTATTATAAAATTTATATTTAAACTTAATAAAAACTTATTATATATAAAGGAATAATGTCAATAATAAGTAAACTACCTTAGGGATAACAGCATAATTATTTATTTAGATTGTGACCTCGATGTTGGATTAGGTAATTTTTAAATCAAAAATGTAAAAAATTAGTTCTGTTCGAACAATAATAACCTACATGATCTGAGTTCAGACCGGCGTAAGCCAGGTCAGTTTCTATCTTCTAATTAGAATATGCGTGTACGAAAGGACAACATTTTCATATAATAATAGATATATCAATAGCTTGGCAGATTATGCCCTTAATTTAGGATTAAGTTAAATTTCTTATGAAATAACTATTATTTATTTAAAAGCAGTTTTTGTAAACATAAATTTTGGATATTTATAACTGACTAATTGTCACTTTTAAATTAATTAATGTCGAATGTTACTTTAAATTAAGAAGATTTATTTTGCAGATAAAAGGTGAGTATAACTCTCATTCGTATAAATAATACTAATAAAAAATGATTTGGTTTATATGATAATAATATATGTAATTATATCATTTTGAGTCTTTATTATTAGTCTTTATATTATTAGAAGGTCTCCAATAGAATATATTTTTTTAACTTTAGCATTAGCTTTTGGAGCTGCAATTTATTTAACAGTATTTTTTAGTTCATGATTTGCAATAATTCTTTTCCTTATTTATGTAGGTGGAATAATAGTATTATTTATTTATTTATGTATAATTTCTAGAAATTTTATTAGAGGTGTATCGCAAGTTTTATATTGAAAAATTTTTATAATAGGAGCATTAAGTATTTTTATTAGATTTTTTTTAAATTTTAATTATAAAGGAATTTATAATGCTAATCTTTTATTATCGGGAGCTGAAATTAATTTATATATTATTTTATTTTTAGTTTTATTACTTCTTTTAGTTTTTTTTGGTTTAGTTAATGTTTTAAAACCTGGGGGTAAAAGGTTTGCTATTAATGGGTAAATTTAATTTAGGAATGCGTTGACCTTTATTAATTATCTTTATAAGATTACCACCTCTATTATATTATTTTTCAAATTTGATTATAAGAGATTTTTTTATAATTAACTTACATTTATACAAGTGAAGCACTATTTATTTAAGATATACTGTTTTATTTGATAAAATCAGGCTAAGTTTTAGTTTTGTAGTTTTATTTATTTCAGCTTGTGTTTTTTCTTTTGCATTGACTTATATAAAAGAAGATGAATTTTTTAATCGTTTTATATGAATTTTATTTTCTTTTGTTCTATCAATAAATTTATTAATTTATGCAGGTTCATTTATTAGTATTATATTAGGTTGGGATGGACTTGGTCTAACATCATTTGCTCTTATTATTTATTATCAAAGAAAAGATTCATTAACTGCTGGTTATCTTACCCTTTTAATTAATCGTATTGGAGATATTCTTATTATATTATCATTTGTGATTATAGTATATGAGGGAAATCTAATAATATATTCAATTTCCAATTTAAATAGAAATTTGATACTATTAATAGGTACAGCCGCTCTAACAAAAAGTGCACAATTCCCATTTAGACCTTGACTTCCTGCAGCAATAGCTGCTCCTACTCCAGTTAGAGCATTAGTACATTCATCTACTTTAGTAACAGCAGGTATTTACCTTCTAATTCGTTTATCATATAATGTATCGCTGAGAAGGGAGTTAAAAAGACTACTTCTTTTAACTGGAAGATTTACTTCCCTTTTAGGGGCTCTTGCAGCAATTAGAGAAAATGATCTAAAAAAAATTATTGCTTTATCTACACTAAGACAACTTGGAGTTATAGTTTATAGTCTTGGGTTAAATAGACCTGAATATTCTTTATTTCATCTTTATTCACACGCTATGTTTAAAGCATTACTTTTTTTAATTGCCGGACTTATTATTATATCTAGGTTTGGACTTCAAGATATGCGTATACTAGGAGGAGTTATATTGGTCAACCCACAATTGTCTATTTTCTTCTTTTATAGTCTTTTATGTTTAGTAGGCCTTCCATTTTTTAGAGGATTTTATTCTAAGCATAGAATTATATTATTAGGACCTCATAATAGAACAATAAATTTAATAAGATGATTAATAATCATAGTTGGCGCATTATGTACTAGTTTATACAATATTCGCATGGTTAAAATTTTAGTAATTTCTCCAATTATAATACATACAAATATTTTGAAAATTAATCAAATTTATTTATATTTACCTTTAATTGGACTAGCCCTTATAGCTGCATTATTAGGTAAATGTTATTACTACTTAGATCCTAGGAATTGAATTTGTTTATCATTATCTCCTATATTTATTTCTTCAGTAGTTAATTATATGTTTTTTATGGGGCTTATTATAAGACTACTTCTTATATCCTTAACATTTAAGTCACATTTTTTTTGTAGTTTAAGCTTTTCAAGATCTTTTTTTTTATCTATTTTATTACCATTTTCAATATATTATAAAGAAGTAAGAAAACTTGATATAGGATGAGTTGAACCTAGAAATTTATTTTCAAATTCCTTATTTCATCCTTTCCTCTTAATAAATAAAAAAATGATTTGGCCATATTAAGTAATTTTATGATTAATTATTTCATAAGTATCATTATATGTTTATGTGTACTATTAGCAGTAGCTTATTTTACTCTTTTAGAGCGAAAAGTATTAGGTTATTTACAATATCGAAAAGGTCCAAATAAAGTTGGTTGGTGAGGTATTTTACAGCCATTGGCAGATGCATTAAAATTATTTATTAAAGAAAAAATATTACCTATTTACTCAAATAAATTTATTTTTTTAATTATTCCGTCTATAGCTCTAACCTTAAGTTTATGTTTATGAGTTTTAATACCAAGTTATTATCATAATTTACACTTTATATATGGTATATTATTTTTTTTTTGTCTAAGATCTCTTAATGTTTATATACTTATATTGGCCGGATGGTCCTCAAATTCCAAATATGCATTTTTAGGAGCACTTCGGGCCTCAGCCCAATCTATTTCTTATGAAATTAGTATAATTTTGGTACTATTTACTCCTATTATTCTAATAGTTACTCTTCAGTGATATGAAGCTTTCAATAACTTTCCGGTATTTACATTAATGCCAGTTATTATAATAATTTGATTTGTTAGATCATTAGCCGAAACTAATCGAGCACCTTTTGATTTTGCCGAAGGAGAATCTGAATTAGTATCAGGTTTTAATGTTGAATATGCAGGAGGCTTATTTGCTCTTTTATTTTTAGCAGAATATTCTTCTATTTTATTTATATCTCTTTTAACATGTGTATGATTTTTAGCTACTTTTATCAATTATTTTATTATTTTTCCTATATCTGTAGTTGTAGTCTCATGTCTTTTTCTTTTATGTCGTGGTGTTTTTCCACGTTTTCGATATGATCTTTTAATAATAATATGTTGAAAAAGGTTTTTACCTTTTGCTTTAGGAGTATTGTGTTTATGTCTAATTACCCTATTATTATAAAATATATAATATGTCATTAATTAGTTATTTATGATTGTCTTTATTAATTCTTTCTTTTATATATTTAATTAATAACAAACATATTCTAAGATTAATAATTATTTTAGAAGCTTTGATGCTTTCTTCAATTATTTATATATTTATTTTATTTATAAATTTAGAAATAAATCCTAATATAACTCTTGTTTTTTTAACTTTTGCTGCCGTTGAAGCATCAATAGGCTTATCCTTCTTAGTAAGGTATATTCGGTTTAATGGTAATGATTTAATTTTATCTCATACTAGGTTATATTTGTAATGCAAAAAACTCGTCCATTAACCTCAATTACTATATTACCTACCCCTATTAGTATTAATATGTGATGAAATATTGGTTCTTTACTTGGTATAATATTAGGTATCCAAATTATCACAGGTATTTTTCTTTCAATATATTATGAAGCATGTGTTGGATGTGCTTTTTGGTCAGTTATCCATATTACTCGTGATGTTTCTTATGGCTGAATTATTCGAAGTTTACACGCTAATGGAGCTTCTTTTTATTTTTTATTATTATATTTTCATATAGGGCGAGGATTATATTATCAAAGATATCTTACCCAAACTAAAACATGGGCAGTTGGTGTAACCATTTTTTTATTATCAATAATTACTGCTTTTTTAGGATATGTGTTACCATGAGGTCAAATATCTTATTGAGGTGCTACGGTTATTACAAATTTATTATCAGCTCTTCCTTACTTAGGTCCTTACTTAGTTGAGTGAATTTGAGGGGGATTTGCCGTGGGACAGTCAACCCTTACTCGTTTTTTTACTTTTCATTTTTTACTTCCTTTTTCAATTGCTTTTTTTGTTATTATTCATATTTTATTTCTTCATAAAAAAGGATCATCTAATCCTTTAGGTGAAATAAGACATATTAATAAAGTACCTTTTCATCCTTACTTTACCTGAAAAGATATAGTTGGATTTTCATTAGTCTTAAGCTTTTTATTTTATATTAGTATATTTTATCCTAATATTTTAATTGATCCTGAAAATTTTATTTTAGCTAATTCAATAGTAACTCCTGTTCATATTCAACCAGAATGATATTTTTTATTTGCTTATGCTATCTTACGTGCATTCCCTAATAAGTTAGGTGGTGTAATTGCTCTAATTATATCAGTACTTATTTATTATTTTATTCCTTTTATTACTTTTAATATAAACATTCCAACTAGAATAAGAATAGGTTATAGTTTTATTTTTTGAAGTTGAGTTATAGTTGTTTGTCTATTAACGTGATTAGGAGCATGTCCTGCAGAACCACCTTTTATTCAAGTTACTTTTTATTTAACTATCATATATTTTATTTTTCCATTAATATTTATTAATATAAATTATTTTAGATTTCATTTATTATCTTATTTTGACTAATTTAATAAAAATCTTTACTTGTCAAGTAAATTTTATGAATTTATTCATGTCTTGGTGTTAGTTTAATAAAACCTTAAAATGCAATTTTAATATTAGCTTATGCTACATCAATAATAAGTAAGTAAATAGCTTAAAATATAAAAGCATAACCTTGAAGATGTTATTATTAGAAATAGATTTTCTTTTACTTAGTGAGCTTTTGGAATCAATATAATTTAATTGATCCTGCTTCTCCCATTCAAGCTCAAATAACGTTATTTCATGACCATGCATTAATTTTGTTAATTGGTATTTTTGTGTTAGTAGCTATTTTAGGTGCTAAATTAATCTTTAATAAATTATCAAGTCGATATATATATGAGGCTCAAACATTAGAAGTTGTTTGAACAATTATACCAGCTTTTTTTTTAGTATGACTAGCTATTCCGAGATTACGATTATTATATTTAACTGATGAACAGCCTTTAGTGGGTAATGTTACAAAAGCAATTGGCCATCAATGATATTGATCTTATGAAGCAGGTAATCTAAACAATGAAATAAATGATTCTTATATAAAAAGAACTGATAGATTAACATTAGGGGATTATCGACTTTTAGAAGCAGATTATCACTCGGTAATTCCTGCCTTAATAGATAATCAAATTATTGTAACATCAACTGATGTAATTCATTCATTTGCTGTACCTTCTTTAGGTGTTAAAGTTGATGCTGTACCTGGTCGACTTAATATTCTTAATATTTTTCCTAGTGTTACAGGAGTATTTTATGGCCAATGTTCAGAAATTTGTGGAGCTAATCATTCATTTATACCTATTGTAGTAGAAGCTATTCCTTTAGAAGATTATGTAAATCTTTCATTATAAATTATATATTATTTTGGTGGCTGAAAATGGCAATAAATTGTAAATTTACTTATGGTATTTATACCCCAGACTTATAAGTTAAGTAAAAACTAGTAGCCTTCAAAGCTAGTTATAAGATTATATCTTTAAGTCTGTTTTTTAATTAGTATAATTAATACAGTTTCCTTCCAAGAAAATACTCTCTTTAGAGATTACTTATTGTAAGTTAATAAAAACTGATGATTTGTGGAGTCATTTATCTTTTTTAAAGCTTAAGTAATTAGTGGATTTCAGCAATATTTTATTTCTTGAAAAATCAAAATTTTCCGTGCTTATACACCATCTGAAAGAAAAAATGAGAGAATAAACTCATAAAAGGCTCTTAAAACCTTTGCATTGATCTGCCATCACTTAATTATTTAATAATAAAATATATATTTTTTGTTAATAAATTTTTTTTTATCTTTGGTAATATTAAGTTTTGGGGTATAACAGTTAATATATAAAAGTATAATTGTAACAACAGAAAGAAAAAGTAATAAGGTGCCTCTTGCAGGTCTTAATTGTGGCATGATTAAAAGGTCTATATGACAAATTCTTAATTAACATTTAAGGGCTTTATATTTAAGCTACTTTTAAATTTAAGGATGTTCTATAGCATATAAGCTTACAAGAAGGCAAAAAATATAAGCTTGTACTGTTGAAACAAAGAATTCAAAAAGGGTATAGGCAGTTATTAAAACTATTACTCTTAATAATATACTTATTGAACTTAAAGTAGAAAGCAAATTAGATATTAATCTTATAACAATATGTCCTGCTCTAATATTTGCAATTAGTCGAACTGTTAAGGTTAATGGTCGAATTAACAAACTAATAGTTTCAATTAAAACTAATAAAGGTAGTAAAACTATAGGCGCTCCAGCGGGAGCCAAGTGAGCTAACGATAGCTTAGGAGATTTTACATAGCCTGAAATTAAAATTCTAGCTCATAATATTAAAGCCAAAGACCTTACTACCCACAAGTTAGTTGTAATTCCATAAACTAAAGGTCAAAGACCGGAATAATTGTTAATAATAATAAAAATAAAAACAGTATAAATAAATAATATTGTGTGATTATCACTTGACTTGGCTGAAGATGCAAAATTAGTAATATAATAACAAAAAGCATCTTTATAGGAATTTAATCAAATATTACCACTTAAAATTACAAAAATAAAAAAAAAAGGTAAAAAGGGTGGTACTCAAATAGATAATTGAATTCCACCATCTAAAGAAGAAAATAAATCAGTTCTCATTATATTAGTAACAGGCATTATTCTGTTAGTATTTAAGGCCGAAACTTAATGCACATATGCTTCTAATATGTATTTAAAGAACACAGCCATTATCCCCTTGAAAAGGGTATGTATTTTTTATACTATTTAAACAGGCACAGCTTCCGCTACGCCTACTATGTTACGACTTATCCAAAGGTATAGGAGTGACGGGCGATTTGTGCACAACTATAAAAAATTCAATTAAAATTATAATTAATATTATTTACTTTTAAGTCCAACTTCTGTTATTATTTCAAAAAGACTTCCGATAAAAATTATAATTGTAACTCGCTAAAACCATTATATTGGCTGCACCTTGATCTGTCATTTTTTATAAAATTAAAACTTGAAACTTTTTAATAGAGTTTCTGATGACGACGGCATACAAGCTGTAAATTAAATGGTTAGATTTCTGGGTGGTTATCCATTAATAAGTAAGTTCCCCTAAAGTTTATAATTACCGCCATGTTATTTAAGTTTATACATTTCTTATAGTATTACTAATTAGAATTTATTATGAGGCTTTTAATAGTAGGGTATCTAATCCTAGTTTTTTATAAAAGTTTGAATTTAATAATATATTATTTAATAGTTTGTTATTAGTAAAATATTATTTCACCATCATATTTAAAATTTAAAATAATATTAATAAATTCTAATTAAATTAAATATTATTCAAGTATGACCGCGGATGCTGGCACTTGATTATCCATAATATAGAAGTATAAACTAAATCAATATTTCTATTATTTTTAATGCTATTAACTGGTATAGGTGTAAACCATAAAGTACCTTGTTAATTATATACTAAATTAAATTTACTACCATAACAAAATGTATTCTATAGAAGTTTACCTATTTTTGGGTTATGGGCCCAATAGCTTTATATTAGCTTACCTATAGAATTATATTTTATTCTTGCCATTCTAAGGCTCCTTTATTTCACTCAAATAATAAACCAATAAGTAAAATAGATAAAAAACTAATAAATAAAAGATGTAAAGATAGGGATTGTATTATTATTATTTTACTTAAGAAAGGAAATAAAAGGGCAATTTCTACATCGAAAATTAAAAATAAAAGAACTAGAATAAAAAAGCGAATAGAAAAAGGTATGCGTATTTTTCTTATTGGTTCAAATCCACACTCAAATGGCGTTAACTTTTCAGTTGTTATTCTATTATTTTCATTAATATAAAAGGTTAGTAAATAAATAAATAATAAAAAAATAGGAATAATAAGTCTTATTAATATATGCGGTATCATTAAAAAACTAATATATTTAAAAGTGGTTGCACTTTATGGTAAATAAAATTACCTATAATGATTTTCAAAATCATTCTTTTATAAAAATAAAAAGGTAAAATTTAGGCTGCTAACTTGAATTTGGGTCAATAAGTGTTCCCCTTTTTTTGTGATAACAATATTATATACATTTTTATTTGTTATTTTATTAGGTCGTTATTGACTTTCATTTTTTTTATTATTTTTATTATTAATTTTACTTAGAGTTTTAAATTTAAATATTATGTTTTGCTATAGGGAAATTAATTATTATTTTTATTCAAGCAGCATTGTTAATTTATTAATTTTTTTAAGTTTGTTTATAGGTTTGGTAGCACTTTTAAGTTCATATAATTTACAACAAAAAAATTTTTTATTATATATTGCTACATTAATCTTATTATTAATTCTTAGGTTTAGTAGTTCTTCTTTATTAATTTTTTATTTTTTTTTTGAAGCTTCCCTAATTCCGATTTTAATTTTAATTATTGGGTGAGGATATCAACCAGAACGTCTTCTTGCAGGTATATATATAATTATGTATACCGCTGCGGCTTCTTTACCGCTTCTTTTATTACTTATTTATTATATGCATGTAAATGGCTCTATCCATTATTATATACTACGTATATTATATACTCCTATTAATCAATTTATATTTTTTATTTTAATTATTGCATTTTTAGTAAAGTTACCTTTATACGGGGTACATTTATGACTCCCTAAAGCTCATGTAGAGGCGCCATTAAGAGGTTCTATAATTTTAGCTGGTATTTTACTTAAATTAGGTGGATATGGGTTATGAATAATAAGATCAACATTTAATTATAATATTAATTCTATAATTATAATTATTCTTATTACTTTTACTATTATAGGGGCTATATTAGCAGCATTACAATGCTTACGGCAAAATGACATTAAAGCTATAGTTGCATATTCATCTATTACTCATATGAGAATTGTTATTGTTGCCATACTTATTAATAGAAGAGCAGGTATAATTAGAGCTAAAATAATAATACTGGCTCATGGATGAGCATCATCCGCACTATTTTTGTTAGCATTTATAACTTATAAACATGTAATAAGTCGTAGTTTTTCTTATAGATGTGGAATACTAGTTTATTTACCTATTATTGGCTTGTTTTGATTTTTTTTTACCAGAGTGAATATAGGTGTGCCTCCTACATTAAATTTTATTTGTGAAGTAATATTTTTTATCAGTTTATGACTAACTAAATCATATTTACTTTTTGTTTTAATGGCAGTAGTATTATTTTTTAGAGTAGCTTATAATATATATTTGTATACTAGAATTAATCATGGTTGCCCTTCTTCATACGTGCAACCTAATATTAATTTACACAGAAATGATTTACTAGCTTTAAGTTTACATGCTTTCCCTTTATTTCTTTTATTTCATAGAATAATTTTTATAGAATAATTTCTATTTAATAGTATACTATTAAACCTAATAAAATATTTATATCTATGACTTACAAAATCATTGCTTTAACTATAAGCTATATTAGGATGAACCTCATCAGTAAATACTAACATATAAAAATAATCATACCACATCAACAAAATGTCAATATCATGCGGCAGCTAAAAATCCTACATGATGAGTTTTTCTAAAGTGTATTAAATATATTCGAATAAAGCAAATAACAAGAAATGTTGTTCCAATTGCCACATGGAGACCATGGAATCCAGTTGCTATAAAAAATGTACTTCCATAAACCCCATCTGATATAGAAAAACTTGTTTCTTGATATTCTCCAAATTGAAGAAATAAAAAGTAAGCACCTAAAAGACAGGTAATACCAAGCCCTATTAAAGTTGATTTATATTTCCCTTCTTCTAACCTATGGTGAGCTCATGTAATTCTTACTCCTGAAAGTAAAAGGACACAAGTATTTAATAAGGGTACTTGAAATACTGGTAATGGCGTAATTCCTATTGGTGGTCAAACTGCTCCAATCTCTACAGAAGGAGCTAATCTACTATGAAAATAAGCTCAAAAAAAAGCAAAAAAAAAACAAACTTCTGATAAAATAAATAATGATATCCCTAACTTTAATCCTTTAATAACATAAGATGTATGATGACCTTGATATGTACTTTCACGAACAACATCCCGTCACCATAAATAAGAAATAAAAATAGTTAATAAAACACCATAAATAAGAGTATAATTTTCTTTTATTCGAATGTATAAAATTATTCCCACTGGTAATGATATAATAGATATTGAACAAAACAAGGGTCAAGGTCTATATTCTACTAAATGAAAAGGTGTTCGGTGCATATAAAATATATATTAAAAATAAAAATTAAATAGGAAATATTTAGTGTAGCCGCCAGAGGATGGGTGTCATTGATGTTGATATAATGGAATAGTTATTCTGCTGCGCTTAAATGAATTATATATTATTATTGTTTTTAGGAATAGTAATAATAGGAACTATTCTAGGAGTTGTAAGCTCAAATTGATTAGTTTTATGAGTAGGTATGGAAATAGCTTTATTTGGTTTTATGTTTTTTTTATATATTTTAAGGAGTTTAAGAGTAGCTAATGCCGCTGTACGATATTTTCTTATTCAAAGATTTGCTAGAATTTTATTATTACCCACAGGTTATTATTTTTTTCATTCATTTATACCAATTCATTTTATTATAGAGGTACTTTTATTATTATTACTTTTTTTAAAATTAGGGGCATTTCCTTTTCACTTTTGAGTTATACCAGTAGTATATGGAGTTTTAATAATTTTTAATTCTATCTTGTTAGGTCCATTAAAAATTATTCCTTTAATTGTTTGTTTTACATTAATTCAGAAAAGTTTTAATGATGTATTATACTCAGTATTTATTCTTTTATCAATGGGTAGTATATTAGCTGGCTCTTTATTAGGAAACTTGGTAGGTAATTATCGTGCTGTTATTGGAGCTTCATCAATTACTCATACAGGATGGTTGTTAATTGGATGCATAGTCATAAGTGTATGACAATATTTTTTTTGTTATTATATTTTATTATTATTTTTTATTTGAGCTATAAATACAGGTAATTTTTTTATTTCTAGTTTATCATTCATTGCCCTTAGCGGCTTACCACCGTTTCTTTTATTTTATGCAAAAGTGATTATAATTTGAGGAGTAGTTTCTTATCATTTATTTTATTTATTATTAATTGTAATGGTATTAAGTAGAATTATTAGCCTTTTATTTTATTTAAAATTTGCATTTATATTTTATTTAAATATAAAATTATTGCGTGAATTAAGGTTACAATTTTTTTTATTTATTATTTTTAATATAATGGGACTAGTACTTTTTTTAAGCTTATTTTTTTATGGCTGAGATTTATGCATTAGATTTTTAATCTAATTACAGGATTATATCCTTA